GATTGAATTAATATATTAATTAATATAATAAGTTTTATCTTTTCTCCTACCTTTAGAAAAAAGGGCATGTCCACTGTTATTAGATATTAGAATTTTCTGAAAGGTAACTATCCCGCTTTCATATAAAATTTTATATAGAATCTTTGAAAAAGACTTTTTTTCATACCTCATAAAAAAGAAAAAGACTTACTGTCTTTAGGATCTGATGCTACACCGCTGCTCAATACCTTGGGGGATCTACTCTATTACATAAGTAGATTCCGAAGATTTATCTCATATTATGATATAAATAAACAGCTCTTGTTGTATCGGTACAAAACCTTTCCAATTGATCTTTACGGTGCTTCCTCTATCAATTAAATCTTTTTTATCCATAGAAAAAGAAAGTATTTAGGCATATCCAGTCTTAACTTCATATTTCGATCTATGAAGTTTATTTTTTTGCTACAGCTGATAAAAAATCGTTTTGTACGATGCTTATGTAGAAAGCCCTTTTTTGTGTTTCTAGTTTTTCATTGACTAGCTGTTCGTGTTTTTTTTCTATAGTGGAGATAGTCGCACGTAATGACAGATCACAGCCATATTATTAAAAGCTTGTGGTAAAAAGGGGTTTCGTTCTAATGCCCGAAAATAATATTCTAAAGCTTTGGTATGTTCCCCATTACTTGTGTGAATAAGGCCTATATTATAGAGTATATAACTTCGATCATAGGGGTCAATTTCTAGGCGCATAGCTTCATAATAATTCTGTAATGCTTCCGCATAATTTCCTTCAGATTGAGCCGACATCCGTTACGGTCGTCATTCTCTTTAACGAATTCTCCGTTTCAGAACCGTATGTGAGATTTTCATCTCATACGGCTCCTCCTTTAGGTGCATAATGAAAAAAAATATATGGAAAAATTTTATGTCATTATGAACTAAGCGGGGCTAATGTTTTTACAAGAAATCCCTAGCCAACCTTCTTGCAAAAGATCTTTTCTTACTACCAAGTGGGTTCATGCTAGATAAAAATAAAAAAGGAAACTCTAAAAATTTCTTTGTTCTCAACGCCCCTAAATTTCCAGGAATTAGTCACTTCAACAGTCTTCAATGGTTATACGGGTATCCAAAGTACGAACAAGATGGATGTTTATTGTTCCAACCATTTTAATTAGTCCCAATCCCAAAGAAGAAAGAAAAGGAATTATTTTGAAGAAAGTTTTCATGTTGTTGATTTCTCGGCGTAGTGCTTCTTCCCCTATGCCTCCTATTCGTATATTGTATTAGTGTAGTAGGATTGATCTGTAATACGGGAACCATAGGTAAAAACCTTTTGCTCAATACTAGAATTCACAATTGAAGCATCTAAGGCTGCATTAATCGTGGATACATGACAGAAGGGATTGCTTTTTTATATTATAAACTTCACCTTCAAAAGCGTAGATTTTTTTCAATACTCGTTTTTCTTTCTATTCCAAATTGGCGATAAAAAAAAAAAAAATAATGATAATCAAATCGCACCATCTCTGTAATAAGTAAATGCCTCCTTTTCTCCGGAAGTTGTCGGAATGACTCGTAATAAGATATCGGCTACAATTGTAAAGGTTTTATCAATAAAATTTCCATTTATACGCGATCTTGGCATAGGTAGTAATCCATTCTATAACTCTTTTTATTTCCTTTACCTTTTCTTTTGTGAAAAAATTTTCTCACAAACAAAGGAATTGTGTAGTACGAACTAACATAAAAGCGGACTCATTAAAATAAAAAAACCTTCTATCTACTTCCAATTTTTTCCGGTCAAAAGGGGTATCGATTAACCAGAATCTAAAAAACGATTAATAACTCGCTATTCACCCAGGTACTCAGTCATAATCCTGGTGTCGGAGAGATGGCCGAGTGGTTGAAGGCGTAACATTGGAACTGTTATGTAGGCTTTTGTTTACCGAGGGTTCGAATCCCTCTCTTTCCGTACTTTCAACTAATTCACCAATCTTACGTGATTGACCACAATGTATCAAAAAAAATAAAAAAGAATAGATATAAAATCTAACTTGTTTTTTTTTTTAATAGATTCTCTATTCCTAATTTCTTTGATATGTAAAATGCTGGGAAGAGCAAACAAGGGATCCAAATCTCCCTACCAATCTATGATACATGAATAGGAAAAGGATTCCCCGACAAAATCCCTTACCTTGTGCTTTTTTTTATCAAAAAATAGGGCGAAGGGGAGTTGTCCGAACTCTTGTTTTTAGTTTTTTTTACTTAAGTTAGGTTTATTAAGTCTGTCGAGAGTAATATTCTACGACAAGCAATTCATTTATTTTCAAACCGACGCATTTCCTATCTATTATTTGATTGACTAACCCTTCATATTGGAATGTGTGAAGAGTCAGATGGTTTGGCAATTCCTCGGGGGCAGATGAATCAAGAAGATTTTGAACCAAAGTTCTAGAGTTTTGTTCATCCTTCACTGTAATAATATCTCGGGGTTTGCAGCGATAACTTGGTATATCAACTATATGACCATTAACTAAAATATGTCCGTGGTTAACTAATTGGCGCGCTTGAGGAATAGTCAAAGCCATACCCAATCGAAAAAGGATGTTATCCAAACGCATTTCAAGTAATTGTAGTAAAACTTGACCTGTTGACCCCTTGGCTTTTCCGGCGATACGAACATATTTAAGTAATTGGTGTTCTGTAAGACCATAATGAAAACGTAATTTTTGTTTTTCTTCTAAACGAATACGATATTGAGATTTTTTTCCGGAACGTGATTGGTTTCTAAGATCGCTTCCTGCCCTAGGCCTTTTACTAGTTAGTCCCGGTAAAGCCCCCAGACGGCGTATTTTTTTAAAACGAGGCCCTCGGTAACGTGACATAACGACTCCTTTTTTATTGAAATTGTACAAAACTAAACAAAATTAAAACTGAACTAAATGATAATGATAAATGAAGTGAAATCCACTCCAATAAACTATTGGAATACAAATAGTAATAAGATATATTCTCTCAATATACAGATTTATTTTATTGTATATACAATATATACAAATAAAATAAATCACAAAAATTTGCTTTTATTTTATTTTTTTATTTTGCAAAGATCTAACCCTTTTACCCAAGATATATTCCTATATGGAAGTTTATATGACATAATATAAATGGAGTGGTAACTCTGGGAAAAAGGTGAAAGAAGTCTTTTCAATCTTCTTTTATTTTGAAAGTACATTAAAAATAATGTAAAAAAACGAAAAAATATGGAAAGCCGGCTATCGGAATCGAACCGATGACCATCGCATTACAAATGCGATGCTCTAACCTCTGAGCTAAGCGGGCTCAAATAGCGCGTGCATACAAATTCACTAAACTACTAGATCGTATCAATTAACTATTCTATTCATATTTTTACTTATCTAATTAGAATTAATTAATAATTAATCATATTCTATATATTCTAGAACAGAATATAGCTCAAATAAATAGTGACTATTATTAAATAAATAAAACATAACCTTAATTAATAGAATATAGCAATATATAGACTTTATAATTTTGATTTATTTAGTTTATAAATAATAAAATCTTAATTAGATCAGAAATTTTTTTATTTTTTTTTTTAGATTTTTTAGTTAAATAATTTCTGATTTTAAATTATTGTTTTTTTTTTTTTGTTCTAACCTCATGCTATTATTTTTTTATACTTTTTTTTTTATTTTTTTTTTTCTAATAATATAATATAGAAATAGAATTATTCGAATTAATATTCGAAATGAATATTCGAATAGAATTTTTTATAATTATTAGAATTTAAAATATACGAGGTAGACTTATAATCTTTTCCGCTGCACATTGTAGAATTCTAAGTTTCAATAATAATCATAAATTTTTTTTCCTGGAAGTTAAAAAAAAAAGAGAATCGACCGTTCGACTATTTATTAAAATTTAAGACAAAGATGAAAAAAGGAAGAACATATATATGTTATGTAATATATAACCATATTGAATTGCAAATACAAAAATGATAGAATCTTTGTTGATTAGACTAAATAAATATGGATTGGGCTAAAAAAAAATGAAAGAAGATACCAAAGAAATAAAATAAGTATCTATATGTAATATGTAATGAACTCTGAGGTTTCGGCATAAGAAAAAGCGGAAAGACATAAAAATGAGATCCTAATCTCAAAGCAAAAAAGGGGATATGGCGGAATCGGTAGACGCTACGGACTTAATTGGATTGAGCCTTGGTATGGAAACCTACTAAGTGATAACTTTCAAATTCAGAGAAACCCTGGAATTAACAATGGGCAATCCTGAGCCAAATCCTGGTTTACGCGAACAAACCAGAGTTTATAAAGCGATAAAAAAGGGATAGGTGCAGAGACTCAATGGAAGCTGTTCTAACAAATGGAGTTCACTGCCTTGTGTTGATAAAGGCAAACTTCAAATAAAAAAGGATGAAGGATAAAAGCCTATTTTGTCTAAATATAGGTAACACAAAACGATCTCAAAAACGACGACCTGAATCTCGATTTATATTTTTTTTTGTAAAAAAAAATATAAATGTTGTGAATAAATTCGAAGTTTAAGAAAAAATCGAATATTCATTGAATCAAATGATTCACTTCATAGTCTGATAGATCCTTGGTGGAACTTATTAATCGGACGAGAATAAAGATAGAGTCCCATTCTACATGTCAATACTGACAACAATGAAATTTATAGTAAGATGAAAATCCGTTGACTTTTAAAATCGTGAGGGTTCAAGTCCCTCTATCCCCAACTCTACTCCCCAAAAAAGTCTGTTTGACACCTTACCTTTTTTTAGTTATTCAAGAATTCAGTATCTTTTTTCGTTCATCCTACGCTTTTACAAACTATAATTTCTTTTCTTATTATATACAAGTCTTGTGGGATACATCATACACGTACAAACGAGAAAGAAATATCGATTTGATAGATTTAGAATCTAAATATTTTTTAATTTTAAAACTTAGAAAGTCTTCTTTTCG